ATTCAGATTAATATTGAGAGATAGATATTACCTTTTTCTTTTTTTTTTCAAAGGAATTGAAATGATTGAAGTTTTTCTATTTGGAATTGTCTTAGGTCTAATTCCTATTACTTTGGCTGGATTATTCGTAACCGCATATTTACAATACAGACGTGGTGATCAGTTGGGCCTTTGATTAATTAGATTAATTAACAAATATTTTTTTGATTGACCTCCTGTAGATTAGAGAAAGTAGGAGGTCAAATCTAGATTACTGCTCAGTTATTTCAGTCTAATTCGATAATTAATTCGATTCGACCTAACAAGAATGGAATCACGCTCTGTAGGATTTGAACCTACGACATCGGGTTTTGGAGACCCACGTTCTACCGAACTGAACTAAGAGCGCTTTCTTATCATAATAGATAAGACTGTAAAGAAAACTTTTTGTAACCAAAAACTACATCTACATCCTGCATGCATACACTATCTATCATATAGAGTATGATAAAAAAAAATGAGAAATTCTGTTTTTAATCGATTTTAATTAAAATGGAATTCCTCCTTACTTCTCGGAGGAAAAGTAATTAGGTAGGGATGACAGGATTTGAACCCGTGACATTTTGTACCCAAAACAAACGCGCTACCAAGCTGCGCTACATCCCTTTCAATTCAATTGGTTTTTATAGTGTAATTGTAAAGAATCCTTGTCTTGTTTTCCACATCGTTATTTCCTATATACATAATTTATCTTGCCATTTCCTCTTTTTGGTCTCATATCATATAAGGTATAATAAAAATATTTTGATATATATGAAAAACCCGTCGTAAATTAAAAAATACTTTTCGGGAATGCTCAGTAGGAAGGGGCATGCTACTCTATTTTCTGAAAAAAAAAATTTTATCTACCGGATCATTGTACATTTATTTTAATTTGACTTAGCTTAGGGATTTTGTGTACAAACAAAAGTAGTCTTTAACTTTAAACTATCTATACATCTGATCGTAGATTAGATATGTATTGCCTTTATTTTATATATTACATTAAAGAAATAAAGAAGGAGGGTTTTCAATGCGAGATCTAAAAACATATCTTTCCGTGGCACCGGTCCTAAGTACTCTATGGTTTGGGGCTTTAGCTGGTCTATTAATAGAAATCAATCGTTTTTTCCCAGATGCGCTGACATTCCCTTTTTTTTCATTCTAGTTATTGACGTGGTAAGGGGGTAACGAAGATTAGAGATAGAATCAACTATCTGTGACTAATCCCCCCTTTTTAATAATATAAGAATATTAGAGGGGAGAAAGACGAAAAGTAGATTCAACCTCATCAAAACTTGGGATCCGGTTCGAATGAAAATCTCTAAAAAAAGAAGGAGAATGGAAACGAAAATGTGAATCTAGGGTAATAGTATCATACAAGCTATTAAAATGAAATATTGTGACTAGAAATATAGTTAGAAACCTTTTGATTACGGAGTATTTCTTAAATTAATTTACTATTATTACTCTATTCATTGGGATTGCAACGAAATCTTTCTAATTGTATTTGTATTTGTATTTCGAGTTAGGAACTTCTATTTTTTTATTTTCCTTTCTTCTTCACTTCGGGTCGAAAATAATAATAGAAAAGTGGCTTGAATCAAAAATCCAAAGGAGGTTAGGTTGATGGCTAAGGGTAAAGATGCCCGAGTAAAAGTTATTTTGGAATGTACCGGTTGTGTTCGAAAGAATGTTAATAAGGAATCAAGGGGCATTTCCAGATATATTACTCAAAAGAATCGACACAATACGCCTAGTCGGTTGGAATTGCAAAAATTCTGTCCCTATTGTTACAGACATACAATTCATGGAGAGATAAAGAAATAGATCGAACCGAACGTCTGTCTATCATTCTTTCAAGGAAGGGGACAAAACTATTTTCATTCGATTTTATATAAATATAAAATAATTTTATATAAATATTATAGAAATATCAAATTTCTATTTTATATTATTTTCATTATATTTATTTTAATTATATAATAATATTTTAATTAATTATATATATAAATAAAAAAAAAATATATAGAAATAAATATATAAAATAGAAATAAACAAACCAAATCCTATTTTTTAATTCTAATTTTTTTTATGCCCAAACGAAATAGGATTTTCGGTATATTATATTTTATATTAAGGAATAAACTAAACAAACTATGGATAAATCCAAGCGACCCTTTATTAAAAAAAAGCGACCTGCTCGTAGGCGTTTGCCCCCGATCCAATCGGGGGATCGAATTGATTATAGAAACACGAGTTTACTTAGTCGATTTATTAGTGAACAAGGAAAAATATTATCTAGGCGAGTAACTAGATTGACCTTGAAACAACAACGATTAATTACTATTGCTATAAAACAAGCTCGTATCTTATCTTTGTTACCTTTTATTACTAATGACAAACAATTGGAAAGAATCGAGTCGACTACTAGAACTGCTAATTTTAGAACCAAAAAGAAAAAATTCGAACCAAAAAGAAAAAATAGGTTTTTTTTTAGAAAAAAATAGGTCTTTATTTAATTGATAATTGAATCAAAACCAAATTCGAATCTGAACTCAAAAATGGATTGCTGGTTTGTTTTAAAAAATATGAGAATCTAGATTTGATTGTTGTGTCGTAAGATAATAAAAAAATGGGGGAATTTTTTTTTTTTTTTTTTTTGAATAGGTTTTTTGATTTTTTTTATGTATTGTATTTTATCAGACTAATTTCTACTCTATACTCCCGGAGTTTATTCTCCGGGGAACTTGATTTAAATCATTTTGAGGGATTCTTTACAATCTTCTTTTTTTATGACCTCATTGGAAATCATATAAAGACAATTCCTATTTAATATAGCTATTTGCGCAAGTATTTTACGATTAAGAAGCGACTGTCTCTTGTGCAGATCATGTATAAATTTACTATAACAGGAGTATACCCCGCTTTTGCGAATTACTGCGTTTATCCGAGTGATCCACAAACGACGAAAATCTCTCTTTTTCCTATCTCTATCCCGCTGAGCCGAAACCAAAGCCCTTCTTTTCTGTTGAGCAATAGTTCGAGTAAGTTTTAAACGAGCCCCTTGACAGGATAAACGATTTTTTTTTCTACGTTTCCGAGCTATATATCCTCGTCTAACTCTAGTCATTGAATAAATGAAACTTTGATGAATAACTAATTGATTTTCTTTCTTTCTTTGAGTTATTCTTTTTTCCCTTCCTGATCTATTAATAACAAAACGTAATTTTCCAATGTATAAAATAAAAATCCCAATGGCTTTTGCTACTATAACCTTCCCGACCACGATTTTTTCTTTTTTTAGACATTTTGCCTTGAAACAAGACAAAAAAATAAGAAATTGTATTGATGTATCAAACAAATAAAAAAGAAATGTAAATTCAATTTAAATATAGATGAATAAAGAAATAGTGGGTTCCTTCGTTTCTATGGTTATTTCTTAAACGGTGAGGTCCTCTCTATACACCGGAGCCCTTTACTTCATTTACTGAATGTTATTGATAACTTGTACAGTTCAAACTTTTTGGCTCTACCCATGAATTATCCAGTAATAGGTCTTTTACAATGAGATCCACTTATACAGTAACGGTATTGAATTTTGAAGGTTAGCTAGATAGCTGGCCCTGTTAGTCCGTTCTTGCAAGAATGGAAGCATAATTTTTTTGTTTTGCCCTAAAAATAAGATTCCCCGCTTAATGGATAACGTTCGCTACCTATGGGAAATTCTTTCTCATCTTAAATCGGATTTACACCAATGGAAACCATAAATTTCATATGAATAGGTCTTTTTCATTTTAGATAGTGACTGGAGTTCTTCCATTTTATCCTATTCACTGGTAATGATCATTAATACTGGAAAAATTCTTTCCTTTCATTTGCTTTTTTGTTCCAGCTCATAATCTGAACGAGTCACACATACACCCTAGTACATGTTCCTCGGCGCTGAGGACATCCCCGAAGAGCGGGGGATTTCGTGACATTTCTGATTGGCTGTCTTGTGTTTCTAATAAGTTGTTTAATAGTTGGCATGTTAAATCATATACATAATGGACTAGTTTCAATCAATACCAACTGAATGATTAGGAATTATTTCTAGTTAATAGAAGATTAAAGACAGAATGGGAAACCTGGTTGTAGTTACATCGGATGGGACAAATTGCATACTAAGAAGATAAAATCTCAAATGTTTTGCTATTTTTATTCTTCCCCTATAAGATCAACAATTCCATAAGCTTGGGCTTCTGTCGCTGACATAAAAGCATCTCTTTCCAGATCTTCGACTATAACCCAGAGGGGTTTGCCCGTTCTTTGGGCATAAACCCTTGTGATGGTTTCTCTCATACTCAATATTTCTTCCGCTTCAGAGTAAACATCTACTGTCTTGTCGTCCATAAAAGAGCTAGCAGGTTGATGAATCATTATCCTAGCGTGAGGGAGTGCTACACGTTTGGTAATTTCTCCTCCGAGCAAGACATAAGATGCCATTGAAGCAGCTATTCCTACGCATATTGTATTTACATCGGGTGGGACAAATTGCATAATATTATGCATAGCCATTCCGTTTATTAACGCCCCGCCGGGAGAATTTAGAAACAAATATAACTCCAGGGTATTGTCCTCCATACTGAGATATAGCATAAGACCCATAATCTGATTCGCGATTTCTGTTTCGATTTCTTGGCACAAAATAAGTATTCTTCCACGAGAAAGCCTTTGGCTTAAGGTAAATTTGTATTCCTTAGGAACCGTACATGCATCTTTTGACGCATACGGTTCAAGTTCACAAAAAGTGTGAAAAAAAAATCAATGTGTAGATTCTATTTCTTATAGTTATAAGGGTTTTTTCTATTCTATATTTGCAAGAAATATTACTTTTTGTTTCTTTCCCTAATTTAGAATATAATAAATCTATTTAAAATAGAAAATTCAAATAGAATTTACTAAACTTATCGAACTCACTTTTCATTGATGTATCCTTTCCTTTCATCGAGATCTAATCCAAATTACGATGTCATTTTCTTGTTCTTGAATGGTTCTTTTTAATTCTTTTAGGTTTATGTTCTACTCCGGGGAAAGATCTGCCCAATTTCGATTTGCACATATAGGACAAATGTTTCCAATACATACTACCCTGATTTTTTTTTATTTGTTTAAACCCTTTTTTTTTATTCATTTGATATCTTCTCTTTCGTCAAATTCAATATTCAACATATTCATTACTCTATTCGAGTGATTAAGATTGAAATCACTCTTATAAAAGTAAATAAAATAGAAAATGAACAATTGGAATTTTTATAAATGTGGCCTGAATACTTCATTTTATTGGTCCAACTAAGCCAACCATAAGTTTGATAATATTAATCTGAATCCCCCTAGAAAGAAAAAATGGAGCTAATTGCATTTCACGCTCCAAGTTTTTTTTGGATGATTCAATCAAACTTTTTTGGGGCATTGGATGATTCAATCAAACTTTTTTGGGGCATTGGATGATTCAATCAAACTTTTTTGGGCAAAGGTAGGGCAATCGGGAGAGAGAACGGTGGATTTAATCAATCTTTTCTTGGTGAAAGGGAGGATATCTCAATCGGGAGAGAGAGCGGCGGAATTCCATATGACTCAATATATCTTACAAGTCGCACTATAGTTCAACCCAGGATGCCTCCTCGTCTCCTGGAATTCGAAAAGGTACTTTCGGCACACCAAGCGGCATTAAAGTAACAACATAACATCAACCGGAATCAACTGGAATAAAACAAATTTTCAACTGGAATAAAACAAATTTTCATAAGTATTAATTAAGTAGTAAATTAAGTAGTTAAGTTTACTATAATTTCACTTTTTAAACGTAATCATAGGGTTATTGTCTTCATAATATCAACCTTTCCCCTATTTTCTGTGTAGATTAGAAAAATTTAGCTTCAATAAAGAAGACAGAATAAAAAAAATCAAATTCTTACGAACATAGCCTTCCAATAATGAACAAGTATGGAAGCATTCACTGATCGAAGACGGTATGAACTCCCCATTGCGTATTGCTACTTATCGGGTATAGAATAGATTTGTTTCTCTTTGTTCCAACAGAATAGAACAAACATTAACCCTTGTTCCGAGATAATCCATTGAACAAAAGGGGTCCATTGCATAGTCATAGTCTTTTCCAATGCAATAAAGTTACATAGTGTCATTTATCTTTGATAAAGGGGTATTTCCATGGGTTTGCCTTGGTATCGTGTTCATACCGTCGTATTGAATGATCCCGGCCGGTTAATTTCTGTCCATATAATGCATACAGCTCTGGTTGCTGGTTGGGCCGGTTCGATGGCTCTATATGAATTAGCAGTTTTTGATCCCTCTGATCCCGTTCTTGATCCAATGTGGAGACAGGGTATGTTTGTTATACCTTTCATGACTCGTTTAGGAATAACCAATTCATGGGGCGGTTGGAGTATTACGGGGGGGACTATAACGGATCCGGGTATTTGGAGTTACGAAGGTGTGGCCGGAGCGCATATTGTGTTTTCTGGCTTGTGCTTTTTGGCAGCTATTTGGCATTGGGTGTATTGGGATCTAGAAATTTTTTGTGATGAACGTACAGGAAAACCTTCTTTGGATTTGCCTAAAATTTTTGGAATTCATTTATTTCTTTCCGGGGTGGCTTGTTTTGGTTTTGGCGCATTTCATGTAACAGGCTTGTATGGTCCCGGAATATGGGTATCCGATCCTTATGGACTAACAGGAAAAGTACAACCTGTAAGTCCAGCATGGGGCGTAGAAGGCTTTGATGCTTTTGTTCCAGGAGGAATAGCCTCTCATCATATTGCAGCCGGGACATTGGGCATATTAGCAGGTCTATTCCATCTTAGTGTCCGCCCGCCTCAACGCCTATACAAAGGATTACGTATGGGCAATATTGAAACCGTTCTTTCTAGTAGTATCGCTGCTGTCTTTTTTGCAGCTTTTGTTGTTGCCGGAACGATGTGGTATGGTTCAGCAACTACTCCGATCGAATTATTTGGTCCCACTCGTTATCAATGGGATCAGGGATACTTTCAGCAAGAAATATATCGAAGAGTAAGTGCTGGGCTAGCCGAAAATCAAAGTTTATCAGAAGCTTGGTCGAAAATTCCTGAGAAATTAGCTTTTTATGATTACATTGGCAATAATCCGGCAAAAGGAGGATTATTTAGAGCGGGCTCAATGGACAACGGCGATGGAATAGCTGTTGGATGGTTAGGACACCCTATTTTTAGAGATAAAGAAGGGCGTGAACTCTTTGTACGCCGTATGCCTACCTTTTTTGAAACATTTCCAGTCGTTTTAATAGATGGGGACGGAATTGTTAGAGCTGACGTTCCTTTTAGAAGAGCGGAATCTAAGTATAGCGTTGAACAAGTAGGCGTAACTGTTGAGTTTTATGGTGGCGAACTCAACGGAGTCAGTTATAGCGATCCCGCTACTGTGAAAAAATATGCTAGACGT